GAAGAAGTCCCATTCCTATTAACATAGGAACTGGAAGTGGAAGGAAAGGTATGATCCATGCATATTGATAGGTCTGTTCCATAAAAAAAGTTTTTAAATTCGTGTATTCATGTAATTAATATTTATTGTATTGTTTCCGATTCACCGGATCTTACCTCTTTTCAAAGGAATCAATAAAAAATTAAGATATATACTAACTTAAATAGAATTTTTGTTAAATATAATTTTTTCATTTTTCTTTCTTTTTACTTATTTTTTTTTGGAGTTTATGTTAACTACTTCAAATATTCAAATCAAGAAGTTACAATTGGTCAAATGAAAGAAAAAGATTTATAATTATTCTCTTTCGAATTTAAAAATTCAAGTTAAATTCACCGTATTTTCCCTTGTTTGACTAGTTAATATAAAATATTTTAATAAATTTTTTTTTATAAACAGAAAGTTGGGTTCTCATCTTAAACCTTTCTTGAGGTATTTTCATTTTATGTCATGTTATGTAATTTTGGATTCTTTCATTTTATTAAGTTAAAGGAATTCCATTTCTATGACACAACATATTTTGGAGATATAGATTTGAATCGAAAAGAATATGAAAGAAAAACACCAAGAGATAAAACTCTTTTTTTATGGAATGGAAAAACTCATTTTAAAAATAAAGAAAGAATTTTCTTCTTTTTTTATTTTATATTTTTTTTTAGTAGTATTTTATACAATTTTTCCATATCGTTCACCTATCTTTTTTTAATATTATTTAAAAAGAAAATAATTCTATAATGAATTGAGAAAACGTATATTTATTTTGAACAATAGATGTCTTTCACATCCAGCTATACCAATGAGTAATCTCTTAATTTTAATTTAAATGGCAGTTCCAAAAAAACGTACTTCTGTATCAAAAAAGCGTATTCGAAAAAATGTTTGGAAAAGGAAGGGGTATTGTGCATCGTTAAAAGCGTTTTCCTTAGGGAAATCTCTTTCTACCGGGAATTCAAAAAGTTTTTTTGTGCGACAAACAAATAAAATAAATAGTAAAACGTTGAAATAATCTGAATCAGGCTAACTAAAAAAATTGACTGATTTCATTTCAAAAATAAGATTCTCGATTTCCATTCCCTACCAGAGTTAATCAATATAAAATGGAATTATCGCCGCTTTGAGAATCTAGAATATATAAAAAACTCTTTTGTTTACCTTACCAAATTCGAAAAAAAGATAATACTTTCTTTTTATTAACAAAAAACACAAGATACTCGATTTTTTTAGTATATCTTTTCATTTTCAAGGTGGGGAGTCTTTTTTTCCCCATCAACATATTTCTTCCAATAATATAAGTTTTTATTTTTTCTATATATTCACTTTCTCTATATCTATAGAAGAGCAAATATCTTTCGTTACTAAAATAATGGAAACTTAAAATATAAACTCTTTTGTTTAACTTTCTTACTTTTCGATTTCCTCGAAATTCCTATATAGACCACCCTATATCTCTTGTGATGAATCCATTCAAAAATACTTATTGAAATTATTCTGGATAAATACTGTGTCAATTGTGACTGATTCAAAATGGATTTTTTTTATTAATATTCATTGATAAACTGCATCTTTTGTTTTCGATTTTTGAGATCAACTAAATTTTGAAATAGTTCATTAAAACAAAAATTTGAGTTCTCTCCCTTAATTGAATTGATAGTAGGATTTTTTAATTTTGCAAGAATTCAAGTTGAAGAGAGTATAAAATAACATGCACGAAATCAAAATGAAGACTCTAAACTAAAATAATGAACCTTCAAATACCTATGTTGAAGAGATTTTTATTTATCAATTTGAATGTTTCATAAAAAATATTGCAACCAATCGAATTCTTAAATCTAGACGATTGCTTATTCATAGACTATTATGAGTTCAAGATAAGCCGCTATGGTGAAATTGGTAGACACGCTGCTCTTAGGAAGCAGTGCTAGAGCATCTCGGTTCGAGTCCGAGTGGCGGCATGTCATCTCCTAAAAAAAGTAAATAGATCCTATAATGAATCCAACTCTCCATACTAGATTTTCTAATTAAAGGACTTCTATAATCTTATGATATTTTCAACCTTAGAGCATATATTAACCCATATTTCTTTTTCGCTCGTTTCAATTGTACTTACAATTCATTTGATAACCTTTTTAGTCGATGAAATCGTAAAACTATATGATTCATCCGAAAAGGGCATGATAATGAATTTGTTCTCTATAACAGGATTATTAGTTACTCGTTGGATTTATTCGGAACATTTTCCACTAAGTGATTTATATGAATCATTAATTTTCCTTTCATGGAGTTTTTCCCTTATTCATATAGTTCCGTATTTCAAAAAAAATAAAAACATTCTAAGCACAATAATTGGCCCAAGTGCTATTTTTACCCAAGGCTTTGCTACTTCAGGTATTTTAACTGAAATACACAAATCTAAGATATTATTACCAGCTCTTCAATCTGAGTGGTTAATAATGCACGTAAGTACGATGATATTAGGCTACGCTGCCCTTTTATGTGGATCCTTATTATCAGTATCACTTATAGTCATTACAGTTAGAAAAAAGAAAAAGTTTTTTGCTACGAGTAATCGTTTTTTAAATTTCAATGGTTACTTTTTCTTTGGTGAAATCAAATACATGAACGAACGAAGTAATATTTTCAAAAATACTTCTCTTTTTAATTATTACAGGTCCCAATTGATTCAACAATTGGATTATTGGAGTTATCGGGTTATTAGTCTAGGATTTATCTTTTTAACCATAGGAATTCTTTCTGGAGCAGTATGGGCTAACGAAGCATGGGGATCTTATTGGAGTTGGGACCCAAAAGAAACTTGGGCTTTTATCACTTGGATCGTATTCGCGATTTATTTACATACTCGAACAAATATAAAATTGCAGGGTACCAATTCAGCAATTGTGGCGTCTATTGGATTTATTATAATTTGGATATGCTATTTTGGGATAAATCTATTAGGAATAGGACTACATAGTTATGGTTTATTTACATTAACATATAATTAAATATAATTAAACACAATTTAAGGAGTTATGATGAATAGGAATAGAAACGTGGACAGCACATATCAGATAAAAAAAACTTTGTGTGAACAGGTGAGAACCCTGTGAATTTAATAGTGTAGTGATTCACAGGGTTCTCACCTGTTCAAATTTCTTTATTTTTTTACTTAACGTAAGAGAAGAAAAAAACCTCTTTTTTTCGTTGTACAACGAACATAAAAAAATAATATTTTTTTTATTTTTTATTCATCAAAACTATCCATAAAAAGAATTAGATAGAATAACTTCAACCTTTTCAACTGATAGTGAAAGAACAAAATCAGGATACATACCAATACCTAGTACGGGTAAAAAAATAGAGATCAAAAGAAATAACTCTCGCGGTCCAGAATCAAAAAAAGAAGAGGTTGGTACATTAAATATCTTGTATCCATAGAACATCTGGCGTAACATAGATAATAAATAAATAGGAGTTAATATGATTCCAATTGCCATTACAAAAGTAATTAGTAGTTTTGTCATTAAAAAATATTTTGGACTAGTAAGTAGTCCAAAAAATACTATTAATTCGGCAATAAAACCACTCATACCCGGTAATGCAAGGGAGGCCATCGAAAAGCTACTGAACATCGTGAATATTTTTGGCATTGGGATAGCTATTCCACCCATTTCGTCAAGATAAACAAGACGTATTCTATCATAAGTAGTTCCGGCCAAGAAAAAGAGTGCAGCACCAATAAATCCATGAGAGATTATTTGTAAAAGGGCTCCGTTGAGCCCCATATCAGTAATAGAACCAATTCCTATAATTATGAAACCCATATGTGATACAGAGGAATAAGCTATTCTTCTTTTTAAATTCCGTTGACCCAGAGATGTTGAAGCTGCATAGATTATTTGCATTGCACCTACTATCATCAACCAAGGAGAAAATATAGAATGAGCATGAGGAAATAATTCCATATTGATTCGAAATAATCCATACGCTCCCATTTTTAATAAGATTCCGGCTAGAAGCATACAAGTACTATAATGTGCTTCTCCATGGGTATCTGGTAACCATGTATGTAGGGGTATGATTGGCAATTTGACAGCAAAAGCAATAAAAAATCCAATATATAATAGTATTTCCAAGCCCACAGGATAGGGCTGATTAACTAATATTTCAAAATTGAGTGTTGGTTCATTAGAACCATATAAACCGATACCCAGAACTCCCATTAAAAGAAAAACGGAACCACCCGCTGTATACAAAATAAATTTTGTAGCTGAGTACAGACGTTTTTTTCCTCCCCACATGGATACAAGGAGATAAACGGGAATTAATTCTAACTCCCACATCAGGAAAAAAAGTAAAAGGTCCCGAGAAGAAAATAATCCTATTTGCCCACTGTACATTGCTAACATCAGAAAATGAAATAATCGAGAATCTCGAGTAACAGGCCGAGCCGCTAAAGTAGCTAAAGTCGTGATGAATCCCGTCAGTAAAATAGGTCCTATAGAAAGTCCATCTATTCCTAATCTCCAATGAAAATCAAAAAAAGCGATCCATTTTAAATCCTCCACTAGTTGGATTAATGGATCATCCAATTGAAAATGATAACAGAATGCATAAGTCGTTATAAGAAGTTCTAAAATACATATACATGTAGTATACCAACGGATTACTCGATTTCCTATATGTGGAAGAAATAAAATTAATGAACCTGCAGATATTGGCAAAACTACAATTATTTTTAATAAAGGAAAATAATTCGTGGTAAAGACAAGATACATTTGGGCCAGAAAAATCCGTGCTCAAAATATTTTTATTTTATTTTGAGCACGGATTTTGTCGGTAAAAAAAGATGGATTCAAAGAGAGTTTTATGGAACGTATCAATAAGCTAGACCCATACTACGAGTTGTTTCTTGCGATAAATAAACTCGAACACTCAAGAAATCGGTCGGACAGGCAGATTCA